GGTATATCAAGATTAAGTCTCTGGTTCATATTTAGTCGACCAATCCTTCCTAATTCACATCTTTGTTGAAAAAATTTCTTTTGTAATTCCTTACATAAGGATTCAGAAAATACTGGACCTCCGCCTACACAAGTAAATTGTTGATAAAACTCCAAAATGGCATTTTCCCTTGACCCAATTTTTTTTTTTTCCTTATCGCTCAGGAAAGACAAGAAAATCTCGGGGTAGCACACATTCTCTAGAATTTCTCTTAGATTCAAACCCATAGCTGATGATAGAACTAAAATAGATATTTTCTGTTTCCTACTCACACGAGCCCATATCCTTGCTTTTTTATCAATCTCTAATTCTACTCTTCCCCCCCAATCTGATATTATAGTGCCGGTATAGACCGAAATTCCGTTATGGTTCAATTCTGACCGGTAATAGATACCAGGACTTTGCAATATTTGATTGATCACAATTCTGTATATTCCATTTACTATAGAAGTTCCCAGGGAATTCATTAGAGGAATGTTTCCAATAAAAATTGTTTGTTCTTGCATATCCCTACTGTTTTTCCAAATTAATCCCCCGGATACATATAATTCAGAAGAATATGTAAGTGATTCATATACAGCATCTCTTTCTTTTATCGATGGTTCTACTAATTGATATGTTTCCACAAATAATTGAAATTCAATTTCTTGATCTCTATCTTCAATTTTTGGAAACTTATAAAGTTCTTCCGCTAAGCCCTGATCAATGAACCTACAAAATCCTTCAAATTGTATCTGATTAAATCCAGGTATTGTAGACATTCCCCCATTTCCATCCCCAAGCATTTTTAATTTCCCATTTATTGAAAAAAAAAATCCCATTATTGGATCGTTTTTCATCCAATTATATGGATCGATCAGCACTGATGGAATTGCTATTCTGTTTACAGAATCACATAAAATTTTATCTAACTCCATATATGAATATGGAATGTCTGAAATACGTATGAACGGAGGAATAAAGAGAATTTTGATTTTCTACTCAAATTGGAATTTGCAACAGATACAACTGGAAAAGAATTGAGAAATTCCACTTAACTTAGACTTATGGAATTTTATATAGAATAACAAAAAGTGATTCAATTTCTACTATTATTTATGATATTACATATTCCAATACAAGTGAAATAAATAATTCGGGATTTGATCTCTTCGATGAGATAAAAACCCAATAGTTAGAAACAATATAAAGTTGTTTTTTTAGCACTTAGCTTTTTTCCTTTTTTTCGTGGATTTCCTTGTTCAGTTAAAAAAAAAAAAGGATTCGCACCGAACAGAAGAGATATTTTTTTTTTATTTTTATAGAGTTTGTTGAAGCGCAGAAGAAAGCTTTATTAAGCATACGCGGATAGAACTATAGCTATCTATATATATGTCTTTCCTTTTATTGCGGGTTTATTCTGTACAGCGCATGGCGTGCTCTAGCAAAATATCGATTTTCTATAGGAATCATAAACAGATAAGATATCTGATTAGAGGTATACGTGTAATAATTTATGTTCTGGGGTTTACATATACTCATAATTGTTGTTATAATTGAAATGGAGAAGGCTTTTTTTTATTGAAAAGAATCAATACTGGATAGTTAGATATCCATTTTTATTTTCTTATATCATTCGGGAAATACAATTTTAGATTCAAATTTAGATTCAAATTCGAGAATCGTTCATGAATTTTCAGTCAATAGTTAACGGTTCCAATTTGTCCTGAATTTCGGCTTTTGTGACTGAAAATTCACATTTTGTTTTTCCTTTCAATAGAAAGGAGAAAGAATTCAGATAGTGCGTGTTTTGACATACTATACAAAATTAATCAAAGAGATAGATCCAATCCAAAAAAGGAAGGATTTCTTTTAGGAAAGGGATTCAGATTAAGAAAAATGGGATTCAAGATACAAGTACAAAAAAAAAAAAAGAAGTTTAGTAAGAAAAAAAGGGGGGGGGTATTTTGGTCTATTTTTTATTTCTATTGCCTTGGCGACATGGCCGAGTGGTAAGGCGGGGGACTGCAAATCCTTTTTCCCCAGTTCAAATCCGGGTGTCGCCTGATCAACAAAAGACGCGAAATACCTTATTCCGTTTTACTGATATATTGTCCCCAATAGAAACAGCGGAGGAAAAAGACTCGTGATATTTCCAAGAGCGCTGCTGCTTATTTTGTTTGCGCTTAATCTTTCCCGATTCTACTAGCAATCATACAAGAACTTCTTATAATTAATTGGTTCTAATTAATTGAATTGGATTTTTTGGATTGTTTCATCAATGGTATTGGACAAAATCTTTTTTTTTTTTTTTTTTACTCTGCACCAGCGATACTATTATTATTATTAGTGACTATTATTATTATTAGTGACTATTATTATTATTAGTGACTATTATTAGTGAAAAATAATGGAAAAAAGTGAACAATACTAGCAAAATTCCTTCATATTCATAGAGATAGGGGACATAATTCACATGGATATAGTAAGTCTCGCTTGGGCTGCTTTGATGGTAGTCTTTACATTTTCCCTTTCACTCGTAGTATGGGGAAGAAGTGGACTCTAGGGATACTACTAATTGAGTTGAGAAATGAAACTCTATCAATTCTTTTATAGATCGTTCTGCAAAGACTTTTTAATTTAACTATTTTTAATTGAACTATTTATATTGAAATTGAATTCAATAATTGAATTCAATTTCAAAATTCTATTCGATTCGAGTGGAGTAATTTATTCTATGAATAATATTTGAATAATACCCTTTTAATCATAATCAAATAAATATTTTAATGATTCCAGTGTTCATATTTCAAAAGTAAAAAGAATACAAATGATAGGAAAGTTATTCCAACCGAATTCTTCCTAAATTCTTTATTATGATAAACCGGCTCTTATCAGAGTTATATATGGACAATAAGGAGCAGCAGAACCTTTTTTACTTTTTATTTGTTTGCCTTTTTCCGGTTCAAAGACAAAAGAAAGTAGTTCTTTTTTTAGTTATTTAAAAGTTATTAAATTAAGTGATTTTCTACGGGAAATAAAATAGACATAGTGATTCTCTAACGGGATACTCCGCATACTAAGATATTTTCTTGGAGAAGTCACATATTGCGTACTTAGTACTTAGTTTACTATTTTTTTTTTTATTATTTTCGTTTTATAAATTCGATTTATGCTATACTTTATTGACTTGAATCATTTCATATTATGATTCAAAGATTTAAAATCGGCGGGGTTTACTAATCCTTTTCTTTTCGTCGAAATCTGAAAAAGTTTTTATAAAACTCCTTTCCTTGGATGTGTTCAATTAATTACTTCTTTGTTTGGAATGCTAAAAAAAGATTTCTTGATTTTCTTTTATTAATACATACCCCAACTATTCTTTTTTTTTTTTTCTTTTCATTGATTTGATTATTTCAATGGATTCCGGGATTCATATTGAAAATAATCAGAAATCCAGGAATTGGAATCATAAGAGTAAGAGGCGCCTTTCAACTATTCCAGATTAATTGGAACCAACACAAATCAAACATATGAAGAAAAGAAATCAAATTTGAACCTTATGTACATTCCATATAGATAATTAATATCTATTGTCTATATATCTATCTATATATGAATATGAAGATGACATTCTAGATTGATCCATATTAAGCCCAGATCTTTCTACAGTACAACTTTATATACTAGAATAAAACTTTATATACTAGAATAACAAAAATAGATAGTATGGTAGTAAATATATTACTTTCTACCATACTATCGGATCTCATAGAATCCTGCTGATTCTAGTTCGCTCATTTCAGCTAAAACGCAAAATTGGAATTCTTTTCATTTTATTTCGTTAATTCTTGATATTGAGAAGAACTAAGAAGTCAAGTTTCATTCAAATTAATCACTTTGACTAACAGTTTTTACATATATTATAAGTAAAAAAGCAGTAGGAACTAGAATGAACAGTGCAGTAGCAATAAATGCGAGAATATTTACTTCCATAATCTCATCGTTTCGTTTTTCTTTACTTCACAATAATTCGGGATTTAATCCCATAAGAGATGAGAAATCTTTCGCCTCTAAATTCAATGGGATGAATTCCATCTCGATGATATCGAATCAGATCAATATCATGAATAACAATATCTGAACTCTCAAATCGATTTATCGTCGAGAATTGAATAGTATAACATAGAAAGATCATTTATTCATACCAAATCCAAAAATGGATTCCTGATCCAATCGAAAATTTCCTTACTTTGTTACTTTATTTATCATTCTTTTCCATTCTTTCTTTTCTATAAAACTATCTCCTTCCTTGTACAATCATCTGACTAAGTATCATCTAATCGTCTTTAAACTTACATAAGTTACAAACAAAAACAAACAAACAATAGAAGCGAAATGGGAAAGGGGGAGTTATGTTCTAAACTCCTTTTTTGAATGATCTAATCTTATTGGATTGGAAAACAAAAAAAAAAGTGTGATAAAGATAAGTCCTAGTACAGTATAAAAAAAATCGAATATTCTACCAAATTCACTTTTTTTTTTAGAGTTTGTTTTTTCTTCGGCATAAACCCTTAAAAAAGATTATCCATTCCCTCTCTCTCTAAGAGAGGCAGAGTCTTTATTTGATTTTTATTTTATTAATATACTCTTTACTTGATTGAATTAGGAATGGGATCCATATAATATATCAAAACTTCAGTGTACAATTTGAATGAGATAGATTGTTTCAAATAATTGAGGTTACACAAAATCGGAGCCAAAAAAGAAGAGACTTTTCCGATTAAAAGGATTTTATCAAAGAAATTAAAGTCATTTTGTATCGTACAAATAAGAATTCTATTTGTGTATGTGCTACCGGGAAAGATAGGGTACTCGATTCGATTTCATTATACGGATCGGGAGGAATCGAAAAGGCCAAATTTAGTGAGGTCTCTCTTAGAATCCTGAATATGACGCTACCAATAATTGTACTAATCCAC